TATCTTTTATGCTTCAAAAAGATGACTGAAAAAAAGGAAAAGAAGGACCAAGATATGACGTATTCTTCGACGTATAATAATGGGGGATTATGGGACAAAAAATAAATCCACTCGGTTTCAGACTTGGTACAACCCAAAGTCATCATTCTGTTTGGTTTGCACACTCAAAGAATTATTCCCTAGGTCTGCAAGAAGATCAAAAATTACGACATTATATCCAAAATTATATCCAAAAAAATCTGAGAATATCCTATGGGGTCGAGGGAATTGCACGCATAGAAATTCGAAAACGAATTGATCTGATTCAAGTCATAATCTATATGGGATTCCCCAAGTTATTACTAGACGGCGGAACCCGAAGAGTTGAAGAATTGCAGAAGAATATACAAAAAGAACTGAACTGTTTGAACCAAAAACTCAACATTATGGTGACAAGAATTCCAAGCCCTTATGGACAACCTAATATTCTTGGCGAATTTATAGCGGGACAATTAAAGAATCGAGTTTCCTTTCGAAAAGCAATGAAAAAAGCAATTGAATTAACTCAACAGGCTGATACAAAAGGAATTCAAGTCCAAATTGCAGGACGCCTCGATGGAAAAGAAATAGCACGTGTCGAATGGATCAGAGAAGGTAGGGTTCCTCTACAAACCATTCAGGCTAAAATAGATTATTGTTTCTATACAGTCCGAACGATCTATGGGGTATTAGGCATAAAGATTTGGATATTTGTAGAAGATTAATAAGGATTAATAAGAATATGTTACTTGTCTTTCCGATATACATTGCAAAAAAAATAAAAACCAACAAACACTTTTCTTTCAGTCTTTTTTTATTTCTGAATTTTTTTTTACGGAAAATTCCTAATTTCTATAGGATTGCATAAAAAAATGATTAATCATTTTATAGAATTGCTATGCTTAGTGTGTGACTCGTTGGTTTTTTTGAGAAGATAGGATTAAAAAAAGGAACCAACCTTTACTATGAACTCATTACTATAGAACTAATAACCAACTCATCGCTTTGCCATTATCTGGATACCAAAACGCAGTCAAAATACGATATATTGATCATATACTTGTAGCAACTGCAAGATTTATTCTATTGCATCGAAAATAAAACCAATTGAATTGTGATAGAAAATAAATAGAAACTAAAGTATGCAGATAAAAGGAAGCTTGACAGAAAGCTAGAAAAAAAAGATTTGAATAAGATATGATTCTAATATGTATGTAAGGTTTATGAGTCTTCTGAGAAGAACACAAATCAAATAAGGCAATGTGACAAAGCATCAATACGGATTGATCTAATTATGGTCAAATTCGTTTGTTCATATAAAAATAAAAAATAATCAAGAAAGAGCACCGAGCCAACAAAGACTGAAAAGATTGACTCAAGAAAGAATCTCCTGCGGGGGGGGGGGCTCCATTGTAGAATTCAAACCTAACCATGAATTGAGAAGCAATGGGAACGAAAGAACCCACGAATAGGGGGGGGATTCCATTGAAAAACGAATCTTAATAATTCATTGGGTGGGATGGCGAAACGAACCAGGAACCAATTCATTTATTCTCAAAAGGCATGAACGAATCCTCCAACTGAAATAGATTTGAAAAAGTCAATATTCGCCCGTGACGTTTTTTAGTAGATTACTGCTATTCAGATTCTTTTCTTTTGAATTTGTTTTTTAACTAAAATTCAATAAAAAAAAAATCAAAGCAAAAAGAAATAACAAAAATCAAATACATTCTTCATAAATCAAAATAACTCAAATTGTTTCAAATGTTTCGTTTTCTAAACCCAAACAAGCTATGAAAATTGCTAATTTAAACGAGATTAATTGAAATCTTCAAAAATCCAGGATTCATTATATTTTACGAAAATTCGAAAATTGGAATCGTTTCGGTCGCGAGGAGCCGGATGAGGAGAAACTCTCATGTCCGTTTCTGTAGTAGAGATGGTATTGAGAAAGCACCATCTACTATAACCCAAAAAGAACCAGATTTCGTAAACAACATAGAGGAAGAATGAAAGGGATATCTTCTCGCGGAAGCCGTATTTCTTTCGGTAAATATGCTCTTCAGGCACTTGAGCCCGCTTGGATTACATCTAGACAAATAGAAGCAGGTCGGCGGGCAATGACCCGAAACGTGCGCCGTGGTGGAAAAATATGGGTATGTATATTTCCGGACAAACCTATTACATTAAGACCTACGGAAACACGTATGGGGTCGGGGAAAGGATCCCCCGAATATTGGGTAGCTGTCGTTAAACCAGGTCGAATACTTTATGAAATGGGTGAAGTTGGAGAAAATATAGCCAGAAAGGCTATTTCAATAGCGGCGTCTAAAATGCCTATACGAACTCAATTTATTATGTCAGGTTAAACAGGTGGAACCAACGGAAAAAAGTCTTAGCGATAAAAAAAGAATTGTGGCTTTCTTTTATTTGAACAAGAATATTACTTTTTTTTTTACTTCGACTTTCTCTTTGCATTGAAAGACCAGATTCAAAAATGATATGATTCAAACTCAAACCCATTTGAATGTCGCAGATAACAGCGGGGCTCGCGAATTGATGTGTATTCGAATCATAGGGGCTAGTAATCGCCAATATGCTCATATTGGCGACATTATTGTCGCTGTGATCAAGGATGCATTACCAAACACATCTCTAGAAAGATCAGAAGTGATCAGAGCTGTAATTGTTCGTACTTGTAAAGAACTTAAACGCGATAACGGCATGATAATACGATATGATGACAATGCAGCAGTTGTTATTGATCAAGAAGGAAATCCAAAAGGAACTCGAGTTTTCGGCGCGATTGCCCGAGAATTGAGACAGTTAAATTTCACTAAAATAATTTCATTATCACCGGAAGTATTATAGTATCACATCTGAATCCGGCTTAATAGAGTAGAGCCTTACTCGTCTCCTTAGTTATTGCATGAAATAGATAATTTGTAGTCAAAAAAAATTTATTTGACGCGTATCTCTTTCATTTTTTTTTTTCAAATATTTGAAAATTCAATAAACTAAAAACTAATTTGCAGTATTTTATTGTTAATAATAAATAAATCAATTTGTTAATAATAGAATATCTCATATTATAATATGAAACATTTTTCAAAATTCTTATTGTTATTGAGTTATTGAATGTTTTTTTATGTAATAATAAAGTAAACCAAAAAAGCATGTTGATTAGATCAAAAACGTGGAGAATTAAAATCTCTCATGGGTAGAGACACTATTGCTGACGTAATAACCTCTATACGAAATGCTGACATGAATAGAAAAGGGATGGTTCAAATAGAATGTACTAACATCACGGAAAACATTCTTAAAATGCTTTTAAGAGAGGGTTTTCTTGAAAACGTGAGAAAACATCAGGACAACAACAAATATTTTTTTGTTGTAACCCTACGACATAGAAGGAATAGAAAAGGAATGTATCCAAGTATTTTGAATTTAAAACGGATCAGTAGCCCTGGTCTACGAATTTATTCTAACTATCAACGAATTCCGAGAATTTTAGGCGGGATGGGAATTGTAATTCTTTCTACTTCTCAAGGGATAATGACAGACCGAGAGGCTCGACTGGAAGGAATTGGCGGAGAAATCTTGTGTTATATATGGTAATCCTTCTAATATTTGAATTGTCACCAGAATTGACTATTTGGCAAAAGAAAAAAAGACGGGTTAATTACTCGTCACTTATTTGATACTTCGAGAGGTTTTAACTAAAATTAAAAAATGGATTCCTAATTCATAAGAACAAGGATTCGAATGATTAGGATTAGTTGCTTTTTTTTAACCATCAGCCTTTCTTTGATGAAAATACAATTCGAGGTTGGGGTTTCAAATTTCAAGAGATTGATTTTCTTCCACTAAGTAGATTCAGAATTCAGTTTAGGAATGACAACTATGAAAATAAGGGCCTCCGTTCGTAAAATTTGTGATAAATGCCGATTGATCCGTAGGAGAGGACGAATTATAGTAATTTGTTCCAATCCGAGACATAAACAAAGACAAGGATAATCTTTTGAAAATAGACTCTCTAACAAGCATAAAGTAACTCTCTAACAAACATAAAGTAACCAATACAAAAATAGGATCTGTTTTGACATGAAATGGATATATCCATATACCTCGAATTTCTCATTATAAGATGATAAAGTATGGCAAAATCTATACCAAGAACTGGTTCCCAGAGAAATGCCCGGATTGGGTCACGTAAGAATATACACCGAATACCAAAGGGTGTTATTCATGTTCAAGCAAGTTTCAACAATACCATTGTGACTATTACAGATGTCCGAGGTCGAGTAATTTCGTGGGCCTCCGCCGGTACTTGTGGATTCAAAGGTACAAGAAGAGGGACGCCATTTGCTGCTCAAACCGCCGCAGGCAAGGCTATTCGTACAGTCATAGATCAAGGGATGCAACGAGCAGAAGTGATGATCAAAGGGCCCGGTCTCGGTAGAGATGCAGCATTACGAGCTCTTCGAAGAAGTGGTATACTATTAAGTTTCGTACGTGATGTAACCCCTATGCCCCATAATGGATGTAGGCCCCCTAAGAAAAGACGTGTATAAAAAAAAAAAATGAAATAGATTTCAAGAGAAATAAACAATTCAATGATCTGATCAAATAATATTAATATGGTTCGCGAGAAAGTAAGAGTATCTACTCGGACACTACGGTGGAAGTGTGTTGAATCACGAGCAGATAGTAAGCGTCTTTATTATGGACGCTTTATTCTGTCTCCACTTAAGAAAGGACAAGCCGATACAATAGGCATCGCAATACGAAGAGCTTTGCTTGGGGAAATCGAAGGAACATGCATCACCCAAGCAAAATTTGACAAAATACCACATGAATATTCTACGATAGTGGGTATTCAAGAATCAGTCCATGAGATTTTAATGAATTTGAAAGAAATTGTATTGCGAAGTAATCTGTATGGAACTAGCAATGCGTCCATTTGTTTTCAGGGCCCG